ATACTAAATAGAATGAAATATATGATAATTAAATATATATAATTATATAATTATATATATGGAGTAGATGTAGAGTCATAGTAGCTTCGTCATAAACAGCTTCGTCATAAACGATAAATTTGAGTTACCTGATGAGTAGAGTATAGGCTAAATTAGTAAAGTAAAAAATGAGTAAAGTAAATATAGGTAAAAAAAAAAGGGTTTATTGAATTTGATAAATATCAATTTGATGAATATCAATACAATGAATTGTTTTCAAGGCCGAACCTAATTGAATTGACTCCCATCCTAATAAAAAATGCATTTGATTGATACATGTACTTACCAATTCAACATAGATCCAAGATATTTCATCGAATCACTGATGAAGAGATTCTATTTGTCTCCTGAACAAAATTCTTAGAAAAAAAAATGGATAATTTGTTGATACTTATCCCCCTACCTGGATTTCCATATTTATCATTTGTTAATTTCCTGGTTTAGCGTGAGATAGAGATATGTCTATCTATCTTAACACTGAGTGAATCAATGAATGAAAGTGGAAGAAATGGGATTTACTTTTCTGGCTTTCTGGCAGATCAAAGGATCCTTCCTATTTTTTCTATTCTTCTATTCTATTTCTCTATTTCTATTCCTATTTTTTCTATTCTTCTATTCTATTTCTCTATTTCTATTTCTATTTTGATTTTCTAGTATTATTTCTATTATTATATTTATTTATATTATTATTAAATAGAAATTATTAAATATAAATAATAATAGTGGTAATAATAGATTCTATTTATATAATTCTAATATAATCTTATAGAATATAATTATATAATATAATTAATCGAAAATTACTGGATAATGGCGATTATAATGAATAAATCATGAATATAAATGACGAATTTCAAAATTCTACGGAATCCGGAAAGACGGAAAGATCTTTGGAATCTAGTCATTTGATTTCGTTATATTGACAATTTCAAAAAACTGTTCATACTATGAGCATAGCGTGTTGACGGTCGGGCAAATGTGCCCCCATCGTCTAGTGGTTCAGGACATCTCTCTTTCAAGGAGGCAGCGGGGATTCGACTTCCCCTGGGGGTAGGGTATTACGAAAGGAAGTTGATCGTGGATTATTAATATAATAAGTCTGGAATTGATTCTTCCTGGGTCGATGCCCGAGCGGTTAATGGGGACGGACTGTAAATTCGTTGGCAATATGTCTACGCTGGTTCAAATCCAGCTCGGCCCAATAATTCACTGATCCGCCATGAAATGATATAACCCCTTTGTTCTCTCGACGAAATGCCTGATATGGAAAAAAGTCAAAATTTCTGATATATTTCTCCTTGTTATTTATTTGATTTGCTCTATTTTTTTCACACAAATTCTGATCTTGCTAATGATCGAGCGATTTTGATTTGAAATAAGGAAAAGATAACTAGTAATCCGTGCCGTTATCAATAAAGTATATATCCATGTGGATAGCAATATACCACTTGCGTTTCTAGTTCAAGGAGGCGATTCGAATCTAAAATTAAAATAGAAAGGGTTTTAGTGAAATCATAAGAATATGTATCCTGTACACTTTATTTCATTTCCCAGGGATTGTAGTTCAATTGGTCAGAGCACCGCCCTGTCAAGGCGGAAGCTGCGGGTTCGAGCCCCGTCAGTCCCGACGGATCCAAATCCAATAAAAAATACATCAACCCATCGTCCCGTTTTCTGTAAAAGGGTGACAAATAGGAGAATTTCATTCCCGCCATATTCAGGATTCCAAGAAATATCGTACTGAGACTGAGTTTGTCTTTATCACACTTTTTTGTCTTCCAATAAGCCAATAAGATTAGATCATTAAAAAACAAAAGAGTTTAGAACTTAACTCCCCCCCCTTTTTTTTTTTTATTTTGGCTTCCATTATTTGTTTGGGTTTGTTAGGTTTGTTTGGAACCAATGGAAGTGTAAAAGCGGTTAGATGATACTTCGGCAGATGATTGTACAAGAAAGGCGATAGTTTGATAGAATAGAAAAGAATGGAAAAGAAGAATAAAGAAAGATAAAGTAAAGAGTAAAGAATGGAAAAGAAGAATAAAGAAAGATAAAGTAAAGAGTAAAGAAAAAAAAAATTATCGATTAGAGCAGAACTCCATTTTTTGATTTGATATGGATAAACAATCTTTCTATGTTATACTATTCCATTTTCGACGATGAATCGATTTGATAGCTCAGATATTGTTATTCATGATATTGATCCGATTCGACATGATCAACATGGAATTCATCCAATTTATAGGCGAAAGATTTATCATTTCTATGGGATTAAATCCCGAATTATTGCGACGTAAAGAAAAAAGAAAGGATGAGATTATGGAAGTAAATATTCTCGCATTTATTGCTACTGCATTGTTCATTCTAGTTCCTACTGCCTTTTTACTTATAATTTACGTAAAAACTGTTAGTCAAAGTGATTGATTTGAATGAAACTTGATTTCTTACTTCTTATCAATAATTGCAGAAAAAAAAATGAAAAGGATTCCAATTTCGCATCTTAGATAAAAAGAGCGAACTAGAATCAGTAGTATTCTATGAGATCCGATAGTATGGTAGATCTTTCTTTCTACCATACTATCGGATCTCATTTTGTTATTCTAGTATATTTTTTTGTTATTCCAGTATATAAAGTTATAATAAAGATATGGGCTTAATATCGATCAATCTAGAATGTCATCTTCATATTCATCTATCTAGATATCAATTATCTATATGTAATCCCAATTCTATTTCTTTTTGCATCTATTTAATTTGATTTGTTTTGTGTTGATTCCAATTAATCTGAAATAATCGAAAACCCATCCTTACTCTTACGATTCTAATTGTTAGATTTCTGATTATTTTCAATATGAATCCCGACATCTACCGAAAGAATAAAATCACTGAAAGGAAAAAATAAGAATAGTCTGGACATATATTAATAAAATAAAATCGAGAAATTTTTTTTTAACATTCTAAAAAAAGTAATCGATTGAGCAATTAACAGGTCATCCAAAGAAATGAGTTCTATAAAAACTTTTTCAAATTTCAGCGAAAAGGATTAGTAAACCTCGCGGATTTTTAACTTTTGAATCATGATATGAAATAAATCAATGAAGAATGAAGTATCGCATAAATCCAATTTTGAAAATAATAAAACATTAAACTAAGCACTACGTGCGTGTTTGTGACTTGTCCAAGAAAATATCTTATTTTATTATACCTAGTATCTCGTTGGAGAATCAATATGTCTATCTTATTTCTCATAGAAAAGAAAGAAAAAGAAAATCCACTTAATTTGAATTAACTAATTATTTAATAACTAATAAAAGAACTACTTTCTTCTCTTTTCTCTTTGAACAGGAAAAAGTCAAACAAAAACAAATAAAAAAAGTAAAAAAAGGATTACACTTTTCCTCATTGTCTATATAGAATTGTCTCTATATAGAATTCTGGTAAGAGCCGGTTTATCGAACTCAAAAATTGAGGAAGAATTGAATTCGATTGAAATCAATTTCCTATCATTTATATTCCTTTTACTTTCGAAATATGATTCCTTTAGAAATATGAGCACGGGAATCTTTGAAATATTTGTTTGAGTTAATTATGATTAAAAGGGTATTATTCATAGAATATATTACTCCATGCGAATCCAATATAATTTGATATTTTGAATTCAATTTAAATAGTTAAATGAAAAAGTCTTTGCAAAACAAAACGATCTAGAAAAGAATTGGTTTCATTTTTTAACTCAATTACTAGTACCCTTAGAGACCACTTCTGCCCCATACTACGAGCGAAAGGGAAAATGTAAAGACTACCATTAAAGCAGCCCAAGCGAGACTTACTATATCCATGTGAATTATGTCCCCTATTTCTATGAATATGAAAGAATTTTTCCAGCATTGTTCATTAATAATTATTGTTCACTAAAAATAGTAGAATCGCTAGCGTGGAGTCAAAAAGGATTCTGTCCAATACCATTGATGAAACAATCCAAAAAATACAATTAATTATTAATTATAAGAAGTTCTTATATGATTGCTAATAGAATCGAAAAACATTAAGTACAAACAAAATACGCAACGGCACTCTTGGAAGTGTCAAGAAAATGTTACTAAGATGTAAGAATAATAAGACCTATTCTTTCTTTTGTTGCACTTCATTAAGTCAAAAAATCGAAAAATATAGAATCAAGATAGATCACTATCTATTCCATATCCCTATTTTTTTTTTTAATATCCTTTTTCCATTTGATCTAGTTTATTTATTTGTTATATATGTTATTTCTACTTTCTATTTTCTATTTTTCTTATTTTTCTATAAAAATAGAAAAATAAGAAAAATAGAAAATGTCAAAATTACTTTATTTTATATAATTTTATATAAAAATAAAAAAGGAAAAATATATATGTAAAAAATGGATATGTGGATATGTATAAGTAAAAGCCAATTATCCATTCAATCGCTATTCGATTGATTGAATTCCTGAGTACTCAGGAACTTTTATAAGTTTGTATACAAAGTAACTTCCGCCTTTTCGACGAGTACTAATTTGATTCTTTGCTCCGCTATCAAATTAAATTCAAGACCCAGTCAGTAGGCATTACATTAATAGTAGAAGGTCTATTCTATCAAGATTTATCGATTCCCTTTCACTACTATAAATTTTCCTTGAATCCGAGAGCCAAGAATTTACAACACTTTAGAGAACAGAACTTTTAAATGTTTAGAATCAAGGAAATATCAAGAGTACTTTTACCCCACGTGTTTCTGTTGGGAGCAAATTCAACAAGTTATATCAGCAAAACGGCAATAAAATATTTCGCGTCTTTTGTTTTGTTGATCAGGCGACACCCGGATTTGAACTGGGGAAAAAGGATTTGCAGTCCCCCGCCTTACCACTCGGCCATGCCGCCAAGGCGCTACAAAATAGACGAAAATATACCCCCCCTTCTAGGTAGGGGGCACCAAACTTTTTT